TGGCTTCGTTTTTGTAATTTTCTAATTGTTCTAAAGTTGTATAAATTGAATTAATTAAATTCAATTTTTCTCGTTCGATCTCAGAATAGCCATTCACCCGAAACCGATCTGCTTCCGTTTCAACTTTCCTTAAGCGTGCCTGGGCTTTTTCCAGCTGTTCAATGGCCCCTTCCCGTAGTTCTTCTGAATTTCGAATAGTTCTCAAGATTCTTTGTTTTCGATTATCTAATAAATCACTTAATGAAAGTAGATTCTCTTTCCATTCATTTCAAAATGTCTATGATCTCTTCCCGAACCAAACATGAACCTTTCGATTCATTTGGCTCTCACACTCAATTACTTATGGTAAATTTCCCTATTTTTTTTATGTAATGAACCTATCCTCTTTTCTCTAGTTATATTTTTATAAAATATTTAAAACAATTCCCAATAGAAGACCAGAATATTCGGAGGACTCTTCTGACCAAACAAATATATGTCAGCAAAGTTGTTTTTTTTTTCTTCAAATCCAAAGAATTCTTATTAATTTATACATAGGTCATCGATTACGCATTGTTTATATATAATATAAAGGGAGGGTTAAATTCACTCGTTTTTTTTTCAATTTCTTGCCGTAAAGAGGATTCAAGCTATTTTATCGACATGAGTGTTCTATATCGAAAAAAATCGAATAATTTTCTTGAAACGATTTCATTTCTGTATTAACATAGTGGTAGAAAGAGTACTACACTGCGTCTAGACTTCAAACTATTCACTTTAACCATGGTAATAGTCCAAAATTATTGGTTAATAGAGAATCAAAGTCAATTTACCAATAAATCACGAAATGCTATGGTTCTTCAATATTTTATTCAATTATTTTTTATTAAATTATTAAAAAATAATTGAATTAATTAATTCAGAAGTAATTCGCGGGATTATGCACATTTTCTTAGTTATAACGAAAAAGTGCAGTTTAGTTGGATCCAATCTATTCTTTGAAATAAACAACTCGCACACACTCCCTTTCCAAAAAAAACCAATACACCTAACACTATACTTAGATTTATTGGATTTGTTGCTAAAATATCGGTATTAAACCCGAAACTTCCGGCGGATGGCCAATAGCCCAAACAAAGGAAAGAATCGGTTATATTTTTCATATGATCTCATCTCCTCTTATGAATAGACTCATTTTCTTTCTACGACTCCTATATTATTTGAATTGGTCAATTAATTGGAAGATTCCCTATAAGAATGATACTTATTAGAATTCGATACTAGTTCTTATGTCAATTGCAAAATCTCTCTAGTTTTAACCTAGTTTTAACACTTTCCAAAATTTTCTTAAAAAAAAAAAGAGTTTGTTGGACTAAAAAAGAGAAGAAAAAAGGCGAATCAGTATGTAAATTCTTCACCTTTCAATTAGTCCTTCCCCTGTGTTCTTGTCCTAACGTTTAAATAATTTTAGGAGTGAAATCTTAATATAATTCGAAAAAGCAAGACCGGCAAAGCAAGTCCACGGAAAAAAGTATATCTATTTTTCGTTTTCTTTTTTTTTAGAATTAAACAAAAGGATTAGCAAATAAAAGCGCTAATGCTACAACCAGCCCATAAATTGTTAAAGCTTCCATAAAAGCCAGACTAAGCAATAAAGTACCACGTATTTTCCCTTCTGCCTCTGGTTGTCGTGCAATCCCTTCTACAGCTTGCCCTGCAGCAGTGCCTTGACCAACCCCAGGTCCAATAGACGCAAGCCCTACGGCCAAGCCAGCAGCAATAACGGAAGCAGCAGATATAATTGGATTCATGATAATTTCCTCGTAACCAAAATATAAAATAAAGAAATAGTTAATGATATAATCAACCAATAAATTATGAATTAATTATTCAATTACCAAGATTTATTCCGTTAAAGTAATTTAGAATAATTCAAAAAAATAATAATAGTTATTTAACTATACGAAACGAATTACTTCGAGATTTCTTTGTTCGTCTCTACCTACATAGTTTTTTTGTGAATCGGTATAACCTTTGTTTTTATCTTACCTTACATCTGAAACCATTCTTTGAATTATTCGTTTTTTTTATTGAATTTCTTTAGTCATTAAATATTTAATCCACAATTCGAGATGAAAGGGAAGGGCTTTGTTTTTTTGAATCCCTATAGAAATTTACAGTAGTAGCAGGGCAATTTTAGATAGATATAAAATATTAGTTTATTTCAAATATATGGTTAGTTCATATATAACTAGTTCATATAGAATATCACATATACATGGGTTTCTTCTATGCTGTAAACCAATTATTTGTTTTTTAGCTGAAATCGAATTCAAAATCATTCTTTGAAACCTCCAAAACCAAAAAAAAGAAAGAGTTATCTTATAGTGATCAGATTATATACACCCAGTTTGATCCCCCTCACCTCTACCCTATCTTTTTTTATCTTGTTGTTTTTTTTGAAGCCCTTCTTCCCCCCTTTTTTATTATCCCATATGGATACAATTAATCGAAAAAATTCGTTAGACTTCATTATTGTTGCATAGAAATATTGGAATTTGAGTGATCTAAATGTAATTTTTTTGAATTATATTTCGGTCAATCAATTCTATTTTGGTCAATCATTGAATTGAATGTGAATGAAAGGGGAATCTTTTCTAGTTCTATATAGTATCTTTTTATCACACGTCGTAAACGTAAATATCACACATAATTCTAACTCTTCATTTTTTTGTTTTTTCTATTTATTTTCTAATATCTAATATATATATATATTGATGTTTACTAAGTAGATTATCTTGAGCCGCAGTAGATGTGCGGCAAGCTAAACGAAAAAGACTCTTTTTTAGAAAACAACCAGTCAATGGTGGCCTTCCATGGATTCACCTATATAAGCCGCAGCTAAAGTAGCAAAAATTAGAGCTTGAATACCGCTTGTAAATAATCCAAGGAACATGACAGGTATAGGAACTACTAAAGGTACTAAAGAAACAAGAACAACAACTACTAATTCATCAGCTAATATATTTCCGAAAAGTCGAAAACTAAGTGATAAGGGTTTTGTGAAATCTTCTAAGATGTTAATCGGTAAAAGTATTGGAGTTGGTTGGATGTATTTACTAAAATAAGCTAATCCTTTTTTTGAAAGACCCGCATAGAAATATGCAACTGATGTAAGTAAAGCTAATGCAACGGTAGTATTTATATCGTTTGTGGGTGCAGCTAATTCCCCATGAGGTAATTGTATGATTTTCCAAGGCAAAAGAGCCCCTGACCAATTAGAAACAAAAATAAATAGAAACATAGTTCCAATAAAAGGAACCCACGGACCATAGTCTTCTCCAATCTGAGTTTTGCTCACGTCTCGAATGAATTCAAGAACATATTCAAAGAAATTCTGACCGAAAGTGGGAATGGTTTGCAGATTTCGAATAACTAGAATGGCTGAAACTAATAAGAAAGCAATTACAACCCAAGAAGTAATAAGTACTTGGGCATGCACTTGGAAACTCCCTATTTGCCAATAGAAATGTTGACCTACTTCCACAGCAGATATATCGTATAATCTTTTTAATGTGTTGATAGAACATAATAAAACATTCATATTGTCCTGCCCTCTAAAAAAATAAGAACTTAAAAGGGAATTATTTTTATTCAAACATCTCCTTTCCTTTTTTGACTTGTCTACTTTCATTTTGGATTTTGAATACCGCGACTAATCCCATCAAATTTTCGTTTGTTCTTTATATATATTTTATGTGCAATTTATTACTAGTATAGAAAACGATTCCCTAAATTTATGAATCCTTCCAACCAAATCCAATAATTTATTTATCTTATTATTAATCAAGAATTTCTTATATAGCTAGAACGACCCTCACAAATTGCAAATACTAATTTGTTAAGAATTAATCGAATTGAGGCTATAGCATCATCATTAGCTGGAATCGAAATATCAGCTAGGTCCGGATCACAATTTGTATCGATTATACAAATTGTTGGAATTTCCAAAGTTATACATTCTCGAAGAGCCGTATATTCTTCTTGTTGATCGACGATTATTACAATATCTGGTAACCCCGTCATATATTTAATGCCGCCAAGATATGTTTCCAAATGAGCTAATTGTCTCTTCAATATAGCGGCATCCCTTTTTGGAAAAAAATGGAGTCTTCCCGTTTTTTGTTGCCTTCTCAAGTCCCTGAACTTTTGAAGTCGTGTTTCTGTAGTATACCAATTCGTTAACATACCACCGAGCCATTTTTTATTAACATAATGACACCGAGCTCTTATTGCAGCCCGCGCTACTGAATCAGCTGCTTTTTTTTTTGTACCAACAATTAAGAATTGTTTTCCCCCACTTGCTGCATCAAAAACTAAATCACAAGCTTCTGATAAAAACCGAGCAGTTCTAATAAGATTTATAATATGAATACCCTTACGTTTTGCAGATATATAAGGTGACATTTTAGGATTCCATTTTCTAGTACCGTGGCCAAAATGAACTCCTGCCCCCATCATCTCTTCCAAAATTATGTTCCAATATCTTTTTGTCATTTATATTTATCCCCACACTTTTCTTTCATTTCCTTTTTTTTTATTTTGCAATGAAAGAAAGAGACCCGATATACTGAAATAGAAATAAATAAGTGTTCCGAAGGAACCTTCTCTTCTACCGAAGATTGGCGATTGATACATGATCAGGCCTTTTTTTCTATTTTATACAATTATTCTCTTTATTACTTTTATTTTCTTATAAAAATGACCGGAGATGCCCTTAGGAATCATTCTTTGAGGAATTATTAAATCCTAGATTGTTCGGATTTATCAGATAAATTCTTTGAAATGAAAAAAAATAATTCTCTATGGTGAGACAAAATATCTCTCATTTCGTCCTTGAATAAATTATTTTTTTTTGTTTCCAAGGTAATCTTGTTATATTGCATTGACTTTGAACGGTGCATTATTCTTTTGAACCCGGTACCAACTGGTATAATTCCTCCTAAAACAACGTTCTCTTTCAGACCTTTTAACCAATCTATGCGACCTCGGAGAGCGGCTTTTGCTAAAACTCTAGCAGTTTCTTGAAAACTTGCTTCAGATATGAAACTTTGAGTATTGAGAGATGTTTTTGTTATTCCCAATAATAGAACTCTATAGCAAATCGCCTCTTCTAAGGCACGCCCAGCTCGTTCGGCTCGCAACAATCCAATTAGTTCACCGGGCGAAAAAACATTAGACATTCCATCTTCTGAAACCAATACTTTTGATGTTATTTGACACACAATAATTTCTATATGTCTATTATGGATGTAAACTCCCTGGGATCGATAAACTTTTTGAATTTTATTAACCAAAGAAATACGACTTTGCGCTACAGTTAGCTCAGCACCAATCAAGAATCCCCAAGGAATGCCAAGAATTCTTGTTATACGCCCGTTCCAAGTAGCAACTCTCTTTTCTAGGTTCATCGATATTGAATCAATCGAACGAACTTCTAATACCTGTTCCACTTTTGGAAGACCTTGTGTTATATCACCTGATCTAGATTTTTCATATATAAATGTAACTAATATATCTCCTTCAGAAAGTATTTCTCCATAATGGCCATGAACAGTTGCTCCTGGAGTCGCCAAATAAGGGTTAGCCAATCTTATCCCTACAGAATCCATTTGAACAATTAGAACTTGACCCGATTTTAAGTGTAGTGCATTTTTCGTTTGAACTATACATACATTTTCACAAATAAATTGCCCAAGACTAATTATTAGAAACGTTTTTTCACAATAATTATGATGGAGAAAATGCCAATTCAAATAGAATGGATTTAAAACGATGTTATTACATAGATCTGGTTTATAAATTTTCTCGTTTTCGTCCATTAAATAATATTTTAATACTTCAAAAGTTTCCTTGAATTTGTCAAATTGAAAATTTTTATTTATCGAAATCTGATTATGAGTTATTAAACGGTAAAAATAAAAATTTTCAACTTGAAGGGCTATTCCTAAAGGACCTAATGAATTATGAATTGGAATTATAGGATCTCTTTGAATTTGATTAATTTCTTCTTTTATCCCATTGTAATATTTTACATCATTGAATGATCGTATTTGAAAACAATTAGATGATGACAAAATTATCAAAGATCGGCATTTCTCATTTCTATTCAACAACATACGAATAGTTCCATAATTTTGGCTAAGTGATTGTTGAATTTTTTCCTTCGAATCAATAGAAAAAAATGGATTGATGTTGGTCCGATCCGACTCATTATCTTTATCTGAGATAAATCCTGAACAGGGCGGATCATTCCTTTTTCTTATATATGAAATATGGGATTTCACTAAGTCAATTCTTAAGAAATATCGAACCAAACCATTTGTACTTACTTCAACAAAAGAAGCATGCGCATTTTCGAAAGAAGAATATTTTTTGTCTTGATCCCAATTTAAGACTAAACAAGTCCGAACTAATTGAATACTTGTATCAGAAATTCCCCGAATTGATTTTCCATTTCCAGAAAGAATATAATTTCTAACTTTAAGTTCCAGATTATCTCTTTCTTGGAACATATCTTGGGGAAAAAGTTTTACTAAATTGATACCATCCGCTATTTCATATAAAATGACAGGTCGAACCAAAACAAAAGACTTTTTTTTTTTAATTGTGATCCATTGGACATAGATCCCATTTTTCATTTTTTTTGATTCTTTAAATTTTTTTTTTACCGTTCGGGGTGGTATCAAGATGGCACTGTGTCTGGATATTTTATCCATTTCTCCGGGAAAATAGATATCCCCGGAAAATATTTTTAATTCAATATTTTTTTTTTTCTTCTCCATTCGGACCAATCCCCCTACTCGACTTCTTATATTAAAAGTGATTGGTGTATCTACTTCAACGATACTATTGTTCCGTACCATTATGAAAGAAGATTCTGGTAAAATATACACTTCCTCGGGAATGAAAAAAAAGCGATCTACTTTGATTTGGTATTTTGGCTTAAATTCTTTAACTCCTTTATACTCAATTAAAAAATCCTCTTTTTTTAAAATGGAATTTATACCTATAGTCCTATATTTAGTAATTCCTGAGCTCTTTGTTCGGTATTGAGGATCGTCGAAATAAGCAAGAATACTATTTCTACAAAAAATACCATTGATTGGTATTTCAATCGAGATACTGGAAGCTAACATTAGTTCTTTGGCTCGTTCTTGAATAGATTGGAATGGAAATGGAATGATGACTCTATTTCTCCGCCTCTTTGCTAATAAATACGTAGTATCATATAAAATAGCAGGATGTGTAAAATTACAATGATCTATACATATGATTTGATTAAATATTGAATAATCTGGAATCCTTCTTTCTTTTTTATCAGAAGGCTTGAAACGAAAAAATTTATGTCTTACTTGATCATTACTTACTAAAAGGTTATAAATATCTCTTTCTCCAGTAGAAAGAAAATGGATGCTCATTTGATCTTGATCTTTTCGGAGTGAAAAAGAGACTGAACCGGATCTGTATGATTTTCCTGATAATATCCATAAATGACTTGTTTTTGGTAAAATATGGACATTACTATATCTAAATTCTGATGCATGGTACACATCGGTACTCCAATGCATTTCTCCTTCTAAATCTGAATAGACATGTTTTCGAACTTTTTCTTTAAAATTCAAAGTGTCTGTTCCTGCGCGAATCTCGGCAATCACTTGTTCTGATTTTACATATTGATTATTTTGAACTAATAAAAAACTTTTTGGTGGAATAGTAACATTATGTGTAATATCACCACTTTCAATAGTTACATATAAGTCTATATAACATAGAAAAGCAGGATGCCCGTGACGTGTACGTGTAGGATGAACCAAATCCTCATTGAATTTAATTTTTCCATTATAAGGTGCTCGCACATGTTCTGCAGTACCCCCAGTGAATACTCCGCCAGTATGAAAAGTTCTTAATGTTAGTTGAGTGCCAGGTTCTCCAATTGATTGACCCGCAATAATACCTACAGCTTCTCCTAATTCCACCAAGTGGCCATGAGTAGGACTTTGGCCATAACACAATCGGCAGATCCAAGAAGTATTCCTACAGGTAAAGGGGGTTCTAATAGATATTGGTTGTGTTTGAAAAGTTTTAAATCGATTGATAAGTCCAATTCCAATATCTTGATTTCGAATGGCAATGCATCGCGAACCTCTGTATATATCGTCTGCTAATACACGACCAATTAATGTTTGTATCCAAATTCTTTCCGGCATCATCCCATTCTGGGTATTCACCGAAATTCCTCTAAAGGTACCACAATCTGTTCGACGTACAACAATGTGTTGAACTACTTCAACAAGTCGGCGTGTAAGATATCCAGCATCGGATGTTCGTACAGCAGTATCTACAACCCCTTTACGGGCTCCGTAGCAAGAAATTATATATTCTGTTAAAGATAGCCCTTCGCGTAAATTGGTTTGAATAGGTAAATCAATCATTTGTCCTTGTGGGTCCGACATTAATCCTCGCATACCTACTAATTGGTGTACTTGAGATGCATTTCCTCTAGCTCCCGAAAAAGACATTATATGGACTGGATTAAAGGGGTCGGTCATCCTAAAATTAGGATTCATTTCTTGTCGCAAATATTCACTTGTAGCATACCATATCTCAATGGATTGACGTAATTTTTCTACCGCATGCACATTCCCATAATGATGATGTTTTTCCAAAATCAAGCTTTGTTGTTCAGCATCTTGGACTAGCCACCCTTTAGAAGGTATTGTTAAAAGGTCATCAATTCCTAATGAAATGGATGTAGCCGTAGCTTGACGGAATCCCAGAGTCTTTACTTGATCCAGGATATGTGATGTATATGCCATTCCGAAGTGATCTATTAATCTGCTAATAAGTCGTTTAATGGCAGTTCCACCTATCACTTTATTGTGAAAGACTAGATTGGCCCGTTCTGCCATAAGTACCTCCATATTCCACTCAGTGGGATTCGGTTCGACAATGGGTTTGAGTCAATGATTGGAAAACTTCCTTTTCTTTATCTTGATTTGTATAGAAATTGAAAAACGATGATCCTAGTTAAACCGGGAAGACCTGAATTTACACCGGTATCTTAAATTTTCTTATCTTAGATATCAACCATCTATATGATTAGATATCATATGAGTAGGCCCGGCAAAAACCTTGTATAGCTTCTTCGATTTCTCGATAAAAAGAAATATGACCAACAGTGGTTCGAATGTATATAGAACGAATTTCTTTTTTTGTACTTCTTACTACTAGATAATGCCCATAAATTTCATGATAGGTACCAAAAGATTCGTAGTGAACTTCGATAGGAACTTCTCTTGACGAAATAATGCGTTGATCTAGTCGCCACCGGAGCCACAAAGGACTATCGAAGTTTATTCTTTTCTGTTGATAAGCTCCAATTGCATCATAGGAATTACAAAAAAAAGGTTCTTTTTTTTTCGTATACTTATATTTATTATCTCGAATTCTTTCATTTTTATAATTTCTGCAATTCCATGGATTATACCTATTTGAAGAAATACCTTGGCGATTCCCACTCGTTAATACGTAAAGTCCAATAAGCATATCTTGAGTTGGTACAGAAATTGGATCCCCAATAGCCGGAGACAAAAGGTTCGTATGAGAAAACATAAGTAAACGAGCTTCTGCTTGAGCTTCTAAAGATAAGGGCACATGAACAGCCATTTGATCCCCATCAAAGTCTGCATTGAATCCCTTACAAACTAATGGATGCAAACAAATAGCACGCCCTTCTACTAAAATGGGTTGGAATGCCTGTATACCTAATCTATGCAGAGTAGGTGCTCTATTCAGCAATACGGGATGTCCCTGCATAACTTCTTGAAGTACTTCCCATACAATCGGTTCTTTTTCTCGAATTTTACTCTTAGCAATTCCTATGTTCGAAGCAAAATTTTTTCGAATTAGACCACGAATTAGAAATGTCTGGAAAAGTTCTATTGCTATTTCGCGGGGC